GAAAAAAGAGTCTTTTTTTTTTTATTGAAAGGTTGATTATCAATTGATTTTGCGATTTTTATTTGAAATAACGATTTATTTGAAATAACGAAAAGATAACTAGTAATTCGTGCCATTATCACTAAAATCTATATGCGTGTGGATATCAATATTACCTACCACTCGCACTCTGTTACAACGAGGCGATTCCAATTTAAAATCTAAACAGAAAGTGTTTGAATGAAATCAGAAGAATATGTATGCTGTATTTCGTTTCCCTGGGATTGTAGTTCAATTGGTCAGAGCACCGCCCTGTCAAGGCGGAAGCTGCGGGTTCGAGCCCCGTCAGTCCCGACAAATAACCAATAATCCAATAAAAAAAAATACATCAATTCATCTCTTCATTTTCTATAATCTGTAATAAGGGGTACAAATAGCAGAATTTCATTCCCAAAGTGGATCCTTAATATTAATATTATTTTATATAATTTATTTTCTTTATTTTCGTTTTTCATCAAAGCAAATACAAATAGGGTCATTTTCATTTCATTTCTTCAACTAGTATCGATAGAGATGGATAAAGACACATGTGGATTAGTACAATTATTGGTAGCATCATCTTCAGGATTCCAAGAGCTACCTCACTGAATTTTGCCTTTTCGATTCCTCCCGATCCGTATAATGAAATCGAATCGAGTACCCTATCTTTCCCGGTAGCACATACACAAATGGAATTCTTATTTGTACGGTACAAAATGACTTAAATTCTTTTGATAAAATCCTTTTAATCGGAAAAGTCTCTTCTTTATTCTTTTTTGGCTCTGATTTTGTGTAACCTCAATTATTTGAAACAATCTATCTCATTCAAATTGTACACTGAAGTTTTGATATATTATATGGAATATGGATCCCATTCCTAATTCAATCAAGTAAAGAGTATATTAATAAAAGAAAAATCAAATAAGGACCCTGCCTCTCTTATAGAGAGAGGAAATCGATAATCTTTTTTAAGGATTTATGCCGAAGAAAAAACAAACTATAAAAAAGTAAATTTGGTAGAATATTCGATTTTTTTTTTATACTGTACTAGGACTTATCTTTATCGCACTTTTTTTTGTTTGTTTGTAACTTATGTAAGTTTAAAGAGGATTAGATGATACTTAGTCAGATGATTGTATAAGGAAGGAGATAGTTTTATAGAAAAGAATAGAAAAGATAGAAAAGAAAGAATGGAAAAGAATGATAAATAAAGTAACAAAGTAAGAAAATTTTCGATTGGGTCAGGAATACTTTTTTGGATTTGGTATGAATAAATGATCTTTCTATGTTATACTATTCAATTCTCGACGATAAATCGATTTGAGAGTTCAGATATTGTTATTCATGATATTGATCTGATTTGATATCATCGAGATGGAATTCATCCCATTGAATTTAGAGGCGAAAGATTTATCATCTCTTATGGGATTAAATCCCGAATTATTGTGAAGTAAAGAAAAACGAAACGATGACATTATGGAAGTAAATATTCTCGCATTTATTGCTACTGCACTGTTCATTCTAGTTCCTACTGCTTTTTTACTTATAATATATGTAAAAACTGTTAGTCAAAGTGATTAATTTGAATGAAACTTGACTTCTTAGTTCTTATCAATATCAAGAATTAACGAAATAAAATGAAAATAATTCCAATTTTGTGTTTTAGCTGAAATGAGCGAACTAGAATCAGCAGGATTCTATGAGACCCAATAGTATGGTAGAAAGTAATATATTTACTACCATACTATCTATTTTTGTTATTCTAGTATACTAGAATATAAAGTGGTACTGGGCTTAATATGGATCAATCTAGAATGTCATCTTCATATATAGATAGATATCTAGACAATAGATATTAATTATCTATATGGAATGTAGATAAGGTTCAAATTGGATTTCTTTTTTTCATATGTTTGATTTGTGTTGGTTCCAATTAATAATTAATCTGGAATAGTTGAAAGGCGCCTCTTACTCTTATGATTCTAATTCCTGGATTTCTTATTATTGTCAATATGAATCCCGGAATCCATTGAAATAATCAAATCAATGAAAAGAAAAAAAAAAGAATAGTCGGGGTATGTATTAATAAAAGAAAATCAAGAAATCTTTTTTTAGCATTCCATTGATTGAACAGTTGACAAATCATCCAAGGAAAGGAGTTTTTTTCAGATTTCGACGAAAAGAAAAGGATTAGTAAACCTCGCCAATTTGAAATCTTTGAATCATAATATGAAATGAGTCAAGTCAATAAAGTATAGCATAAATCGAATTTATAAATTTATAAAACGAAAATAATAAAAAAAATACTAAACTAAGTACTAAGTACGCAATATGTGACTTCTCCAAGAAAATATCTTAGTATGCGGAGTATCCCCTTAGAGAATCAGTATGTCTATTTTATTTCCCGTAGAAAATCTTAATTTAATAACTTTTAAATAACTAAAAAAAGAACTACTTTCTTTTGTCTTTGAACCAGAAAAAGGCAAACAAATAAAAAGTAAAAAAGGTCCCGCTGTTCCTTATTATCCATATATAACTCTGATAAGAGCCGGTTTATCATAATATAATAAAGAATTTAGGAAGAATTCGGTTGGAATAACTTTCCTATCATTTGTATTCTTTTTACTTTTGAAGTATGAACACTGGAATCATTAAAATATTTATTTGATTATGATTAAAAGGGTATTATTCAAATATTATTCATATCGAATCGAATAGAATTTTGAAATTGAATTCAATTATTGAATTCAATTTCAATATTTCACTATAAATTGTTCAATTTAAAATTTAAAATAGTTAAATTTAAAAGTCTTTGCGGAACGATCTATAAAAGAATTGATAGAGTTGCATTTCTCAACTCAATTAGTAGTATCCCTAGATCAATTAGTAGTATCCCTAGAGTCCACTTCTTCCCCATACTACGAGTGAAAGGGAAAATGTAAAGACTACCATCAAAGCAGCCCAAGCGAGACTTACTATATCCATGTGAATTATGTCCCCTATCTCTATGAATATGAAGGAATTTTGCTAGTATTGTTCACTTTTTTCCATTATTTTTCACTAATAATAGTGACTATTAATAATAATAGTCACTAATAATAATATTATTATCGCTGGTGCAGAGTAAAAAAAAAGATTTTGTCCAATACCATTGATAAAACAATCCAAAAAATCTAATTCAATTAATTATAAGAAGTTCTTATATGAGTGCTAGTAGAATCGGGAAAGATTAAGGGCAAACAAAATCAAAATAAGTAGCGGCGCTCTTGGAAATATCACGAGTCTTTTTCCTCCGCTGTTTCTATTGGGGACAATCTATCAGCAAACCAGAATAAGGTATTTCCCCTCTTTTGTTGATCAGGCGACACCCGGATTTGAACTGGGGAAAAAGGATTTGCAGTCCCCCGCCTTACCACTCGGCCATGTCGCCAAGGCAATAGAAAATAGAAATCAAAAATAGAAGAAAATATCCTCCCCCTTCTTTGTTTTTTCTTACTAAACTTCTTTTTTTTGCAATTGTATCTTGAATCCCATTTTTCTTAATCTGAATCCCTTTCCTAAAACTAAAATAAATCCTTCTTTTTTTGGATTGGATCCATCTCTTTGATTACTTTTCTATAGTATGTCAAAACACGCACTATCTGAATTCTTTCTCCTTTCTATTGAAAGGAAAAATTAAATGTGAATTTTCAGTGACAAAAGCCAAAATTCAGGACAAATTGGAACCGTTAACTATTGAATGAAAATTCATGAACGATTCTCGAATTTGAATCTAAAATTGTATTTCCCGAATTATAATTATATAAGAAAATCAAAATGGATATCTAACTATCCAGTATTGATTCTTTTCAATAATTCAATAAAAAAAATCAATAAAAAAAAAGCCTTATCCATTTCAATTATAACAACAATTATGAGTATATGTAAACCCCAGAACATAAATTATTACACGTATACCGCTAATCAGATATCTTATCTGTTTATGATTCCTATAGAAAATCGATATTTTGCTAGAACACGCCATGCGCTGTACAGAATAGACCCGCAATACAAGGAAAGACGTATATAGGTAGCTATAGTTCTATCCGCGTATGCTTAATAAAGCCTTCTTCTGCGCTTGAACAAACTCTATTAAAATAAAAAAAAAATATCTCTGAAAAAAAAAGCAAAAAAGCTAAGTGTTAAAAAAACAATTTTATATTGTTTCTAACTATTGGATTTTTATCTCATCGAAGAGATAAAATCACGAATTATGTATTTCACTGGTATCTAATTGTATTGGAATATGTAATATCATAAATAATAGTAGAAATTGAATCCCTTTTTGTTATTCTATATAAAATAGAAAATTCCATAAGTCTAAGTTAAGTGGAATTTCTCAATTCTTTTCCAGTTGTATCTGTTGCAAATTCCAATTTGAGTAGAAAATCCAAATTCGCTTTACTTTATTCCTCCGTTCATACGTATTTCAGACATTCCATATTCATATATATTCATATATGGAGTTAGATAAAATTTTATGTGATTCTGTAAACCGAATAGCAATTCCATCAGTGCTGATCGATCCATATAATTGGATGAAAAACGATCCAATAATGGGATTTTTTTTTTCAATAAATGGGAAATTAAAAATGCTTGGGGATGGAAATGGGGGAATGTCTACAATACCTGGATTTAATCAGATACAATTTGAAGGATTTTGTAGGTTCATTGATCAGGGCTTAGCAGAAGAACTTTATAAGTTTCCAAAAATTGAAGATAGAGATCAAGAAATTGAATTTCAATTATTTGTGGAAACATATCAATTAGTAGAACCATCGATAAAAGAAAGAGATGCTATATATGAATCACTCACATATTCTTCTGAATTATATGTATCGGGGGGATTAATTTGGAAGAACAGTAGGGATATGCAAGAACAAACCATTTTTATTGGAAACATTCCTCTAATGAATTCCCTGGGAACTTCTATAGTAAATGGA